TTGTGACCGGCTTCGCGAGACCATTTCGGTCTACACATGGCTAAGCTCTATGGCCCTTCTTCACTCACTCACAAAACTAGGCTTCTATACGATGATTGAAAAAGTAATTCTTGTCTTGTAACTTAGTACACGGAACACTAACAGAATCTCTGGCATTGGGCAGGTGAACCTGGCTACACAACAACTGTTACTATAGCGGAGGATCTAGTTCCACACCAATCTGCTTATATAAATAAATAGCGTACCTACGATCGCTTGCTTGATTGCCCTCTTTTTAGCTACTTACTCGGGAACTAGCTTCGCACCTCACCCCGAGAACTCAAAGGTGCGTAGCTTGTTCCACAATTAAACGGTTCTGCGTGTATCCCCTCACCTAATACCACCTACTCAGGGTTGAAAGAAAGTAGCTAAATCGCCTGTATAACAGATCTACGAATAGCCAACGCCTCTAACAACGTATTTTAGGGCGGTTCCTTAGGCACCTTCACATCTACATCTACTTATAACAAGCACGTACACACAAGCAAGCTTGAATCCTGTTATTTTAACTGAGAATGCCGTTACTTATAACCGCAGCTACACATTGGTCGAGACTCACACGACAGTCGATACTCAGGATTTCGTTTAGCTAAGTGGCCTGTAGATTAGAATAGTCAAGCTCACCCTAATTTAACATCTGCCTGAACTCCCGATCTACTTTTAAATAAACAAAAAAACTTCTCTAGCTAGATTAGAAGATTAGTATATGAATTCCCTGGTTACTTTATTTCCGCATGAGCAAGCCAAGCTACTCATGCCAAGCAGCTAACTTCGAGACAACTAAGGGCAAACTTCGAGCTAGAACTAATGGATTAGCATTAATAGTAAGTTCCCCCGGGGGATTCATTTCCTATGCTTGCTGGCTAAACAGAGTTGCCTTCCACACGTGCACTGAAACCAGAGTCTGCTACTCGCCTTAGGCAAAACCCGGAGTCTCTTGCTTGAACCTCATTCTCCTATCTTAAATAAGGCCTGAACGGTAGCATAAAAGCCTTGGAACGGCTGCCGCGCCTGATTCGACTCACCATTATTAGGCCTTCTTTGTCTTCGCATTACCCTAGTTCCTTAATCCAAATAGTCATAGGAGAAGCTGAGCTAGCTAACCTAGCTAAAGTTCTCAAACAAGAGTTCCCCTTACTCGTATTGCAGGCATACTCGCTGAACATTCCCTTCGTAGACCACAAACAAGATCTATGAGCAAATAGATGAATTCAAGCGATAGCAATGAGGCATTCAAGCTCTTCTCTGCGAACCGATCACAAGGCGGATTTACTATGATGAATTGGGATCCGCGTTAACCAACTCGCCTGCAATCTCGCTTTCAGTCTTCTCGTTGTCATTACACATTTCAACTAGCCGTGTGTGTGCAGTGGAGGAAGCAAACCGATATCGGATGTGTGCGCAAGAGCCTTGTTTACACTTTATTGCATGCTCATTGAGACAATGCCTCTTCTTTGGTTATGCGACTAGGAAAAGTGATCCACAAAGAGATTCATGTGATGTTGTTGTTTCGCTTGGCCCAACTGCTGACACCCCGCCTGCCAGATGCTCTTGCTGTGAGCCTTTTCTTTATATCTGTACCGAATTCGATCTCTATTAAGCTATTCTTTCTGGCTTGATCACAGACATTGGGACAAAGACAATTGGAATTACACCCTACAAGGAGCTGGTCTAAGCCTTCCTTTCGTGCTCGCTTTCGTTTGCTACTGACCCCGAGGTACTATACGGTGGATGACCAGGGTCCCCTCTGGAGATAAGGGCGGAGGGTGGGGAAGGTAGATGTGATAGAATGAGAGATCACTATTTTGATTATTAGTGGTCAGTTGCGATATGCGATATCCGTTCCCTTGGAAATGAATTCACTTCTTTCATTCCCCACCACCCATGGAAAGGCCTTCCTTCTCGGATCATCGGATCAAGGGATTCCTATTCAGCGAATTCGGCATCTGATGGTGAGGCCTATGATGTGCCGAAAAGAGTGACTAGTAGTACCACGATGAAAATGACTTGACGAATGCCAGAAATCAATTTCCCGAGTGCCAAAAAACATGAAATTGACCTGAAAGAAGGTCCCTAATGCCATAAGGAATTACTAGACAGAATGAGTAGTCTTTTTTATTTACAAATACAAGTTGTCGAGAAATACGGTGTTGAGAAACAAGTGCCAGGATGCGTTAAGGCGCTTCATCATGAAGAGTCGTATTGCGCTTCCTTGTCTCGCTCAGTCTCACGAGTGGAAATTGAAGCTTCTCTCCCTGCCATGGAGAGGAGTTACAGTCGAGTCGCTAGCCAGGAAGCACTTTTCCACTGCCTAAGCTCCGAGCTCACCCAGCTGACTAATTTCACCCACTTTTTCAACGACTTTTCTCAGAAATTCATCAAAAACAGAGTCCTTTTTTGCTACTTCTGATCGGCACTCTCGCTTTGACCGAAAACAACAGATACCCTTACCTTACTTGTCTATACGAGGAGATTTTAATCACTTCTTTTCTTTGTCGCCTACGGGATGTTTTAGGTGAGGAATTAGGGAGCCGTTTAGGAGTTAGTAGGATCGATTGACCCCCCACGGAAAAGCTGCTTTGTCGGACCATCCATGAATGCCCTGCCTTAGCTGAGATGTCGATCTAGCCCTTCTTAATTAATCCGGTTTGTCAGAAAGGTATGTGATTCGTGTCTCTTCGAAGGTTGATTTCGATTGGCTGCTTTGTGTTCAGTCTGTTCTTATTCCAGACTGGAAATAGAACTCAGAAAGCTTCACCTTGCCGAGTCCGATGGGTTTCCCAATGGTTCGAGTCTTAGTTAGGTCTTCCTGGTCGACTAACTGTTGTGAGAATTAGTGAGTTAGGAGGTGTGCCTTAATCTTCCGAAGGTGCTTGAAGGTCTCTCTACTTATAGCATAATCGATCCTCCTAGTTAGCAAGCCTTGTCATTCGGATGAAAAGAATGTTATCCTAATGAAAGCCGGATTCCTCCCTTATCAATGTTTGAGATACCTGGTTGTGCCAATTGCCCTAGTGGACAATATGACTTTTATGCCTGGCGTCGGATCTTATGTTCTTCAGATGCTCGGCTTATCTGCCAGTTGTCTGGCTGCAAAAGGAAGAGGTTAGTTCAGCCAAAAAGAAGTTCCTTGAAGATAGATTCTTCTTTCTGTCCCACCAGTCAAAGCAGCTAGCTAAGCAAACCTTTAATATCTTTATTTTTTTTCATTAGCAACCGGGTCAAGGGTTCAGTTGCAATAAACTATGGCACCTAAAAATGTTATTCAACCAGTACGGCTCTTGATCCAATTTCATTTGTGATTGAAGACTCTACTCACGCTCTAAGGGGGTTTCCCAACCTTAATTCCTGCATCAAAAGTGACCTGAAAGAAAGGAGAATAATCCAGCTGGAACAGAAGGGCGCCTTGGATCAGAAGGAGGCCTATTATGTAATAGTGGTGGATGACTCGAGTTGTCAGAGATCTCTTTTGAAGAAGAAGAGCCCCATTTGAGTCGAGAAATCCCTCCTGGGCTAAACAATTCTAGTATGCATAAAAGACGGGCTTAATGAATAACTAGTAATCAAATAGAGTGGTTCCACTGATCAAGTAGTCCCGTGAGCCAGCCAATAGAGTAAGGAATAAGAAAAAGGACTTGGCGTAATGCTTTCATTCAAGTAGGGGGTAGGGCCAGGCCAGTAAAGTAGGCAGCAAATGGTCCAGGGATAAGTCTGTCAATATATCATCCCTCTTACTGATGCGGGTCAACTCCTTTAGAGGAATTGGAAGTATGAAACTAGACTCACTCTCCACAATTGGATGAATCAAAAACAGGCTACACTTAGATCGATTTTTCCAAAAGAAAAGAGACCTATTACCAGTCTTCTTTCTTTCTATATTAGGTGCAACAAAGGAAGATCTAGGTGAGGTTGAGTGCTCGCTTTCTTCCATCGATCGGAGCTCTTTGGATTGATCACTTGTCAAGGACAGCCCGGAATTCCCGCTGACTGTCCAGCAACAGAGCCATAGCATAAACAGTAAGTCATATTATCGGGCAACTCCATCCACGACAAGGTCTTGGTCTGGGGCTTCGACCCATAGAGAACAGGGTGGCTCTCAAACTTAAACACATGTGGTAGGGTCTAATTCAGTGATCGAAGCGTCCGAGACAAATCTTTAGGTAGAAAAAGTCTACGAGGGCTTGCCCACCAGATGAATCCATGAATGAGACTTCATCCATATATTCTACGAAATTGTAGAGACAGCGACTGGTTTATGTAATTATAATCGCGGCGAAGGATTCTTTGCCACTTTAGCGAGGGCGAGCCTGAATCCTTATTTTTTTTTGTTTACGAGCGAGAGTCAAATCTTGAAATACGGATTGACATTGAAAATGAAATCAAATAGTCCATGGAATGAAAACATATAAGAAAGACGAATCCAATCTCCAAACGAACGGGGCGCCCTCCCTATAAAGAGTAAGCACTCAACGATTCACAAATTCAAGAGAAAGGGTCCGGGAGGGGGCAAAAGAGCAAGGTGACTTCAATCTTGGAGAGACCCTGGCGGAATCAACAGCATGGGGATCATCGTGGGTCAATATTCTCCACGATTAAGACTCGAAAAACACGCTCTACGGCCAAGGGCACTATAAACGCTCTTTGTCGTCTTTCATAGCAAATGACACACCTGAAATGGAAAAAAAAAAGAATGATTTTGACTAATGAAAATGGCCGTAGAATGAGTTCTACCTGGTTGAGAGCTCTCCTTGGCTTTCATACCCTCTCCCTATCGGTCGAGCCTCTTTCAGACCCTTGTTTTTTGTGTCCACCCATACCATATAGGATACATTCATCCATAAATGCAGAGAAGGGTGCATCTGAGCATCTATATCCATATACACAATACACCACATGGCGACACTTTAATTGGAAGGTCTAACGACGCATTCATTCTCAAGGATCCATACGCGACATCATGAAAGGGTATTGGAATACGCAAGAGCAATGGATGGATAGGCGGTTTTTTCTTATGCTGGGCCAGGTTACTGAGACGGATAAAAGGTTAGACCACTAACGGAGTAGTAGTTTGGGGCTTTCAAGCTGGCTCTTTCTGGCATGGACGTAGGGAAGAGTACAACATGGAAGGCTGTGACGGAACATAGTATTTACACCTAAATGAAAGGGGCTTAGTGAATTCTTCTTCACGGAAGTCTTGTTCAACTTATTTAGGTAAGCACTAAGGGAAGGGCCCAGTCAGTAGCCCATTCGTTGACAATGGAAAACCGGGTTTCCAGGTAGTGGTGCCTCTTGGTCCAGGTCTTTCCCACTCATACATATAATAGTGTCCAAAAGGGAGTGTCGAATGAGAAGGCTGAGCGTTAAACCTTGAGAAGGACATTCGGTGTCGTGGACGAATGATTACCCTGCTTTTCCTGATGCAAGATGCGCTGCTGACGCGAGATGGACTGCTGCTGTGAGATAAACTTTTCCTATAATATTTTTCCATCTCAAGAAGTCAATGAGAAAAGAATGGTATTCTCCAGTAGGGAGGCCTCCAAGGACAAGTCCGCAATGGAAGAAAGAAACGGCCTTTCGAAGCGTGACAAGCAAATGCTGTAAATGAGATGGCCCAGAATGCCGATCAATGATTGCTTTCAAGCCAGAGGCGAGGGACAACAACCAGTGCCCGGGGATGATGTTGATGCTGGACCAGCTTATTCACCCGATGATCAAAAGAGATTCCCAGAAAACTAGGACCTGAGAGAGTCCCCGTTGGAAGGCGAATAAGAGATCCAGTTGTGTCTACTTGTGGTGTGCATGACCCGAACAAGGAGATGTCTAGCCAATCAGAGGAGTTGTTGCACAGCGTCCAGGGGCTTCCACGCCAGGAAAGAGAAAAACTCTTAAGTGGCAAAGAAAGTTCTTCCCAAAGACGAGTTTCACGCCTTCTACAGGGATATGGTCTCCATCGTCTGGTCTTGCTTTTCGTCTGAAATAGTATCCTGTAAGCCGGGTCCCTGTTAGCTACTTGCTTTCCACCGTCATTGGACTAGGCTTCCCGGATCCCCTTTCTTCGGTGCTGACAAAGAACTAGACGGTCAAGAAATTTCCCCACTCAATCAATATCCATCAGCTTTTTACTTTTCTTATAAAAAGCTTTTACCTACTCCCTGAGCAGAGATGTACGCTTTATACAGGTAGTGGGGTCATGTATACTCATGGGATGGCTTTTTTTGGAGTAATGAAAAAATTCCATTGCATCCAAATCAATCAAGATCTAAGTAGTTGTTCAGTAAACTATTATGCTTCTCGCATGCAGTATCCGAGTCTTGCCTATTTAAGGAATATGGAGGAGGTATGTGTCCTCTCGGTCGCCTTGACCAATCACAGATCCGCTCGAAAGCACCCCCTTTTATTATGATGATAGGGGCGGATGGTAGGGCTAGAACAGGCATAATCGCTGGAACGTCTAGAAGTGGGCCGACTATCTTCCATAAAATATATATATTCGTCATTTAATGAGATAGTAAAGTTCTAGACTCAAGCTAGCAAAAAACAAGACTGAGGTCGGGCATTACTGGTAATTGCTAAGGTGCTTTCTGAAGTATTAACCATTGGCTAGCGCTCATCTCCAGCTCTGTTTCCAGCCTTTCATTTCATATACCATTCCCGTATGCCATACCTCTTATTTAACGTCCAAGCCTTCTCCCATCGGTAGTTGGAAGCAGAACTGAGACTGGATGTAACTGAAGGAAAGGGGATATAGGTACGATAGGAGGGCACGGTTAAGAAGCAGGTAAGCAAAGGCTCCCTCTCTCCCGCTCTGCGGTCTTGTGTAAAGCCCTTCCGCCCATTATTGATCTTCATTCTAAGTGAGCAGGTTGAAAGCTGTTGAGGTGATAGCAAAAGTAAGCAGGGAAGCAGAAGCAAGAGGTCTTCAAAGAACTTTTGTGTAATAAAGCTTCTAGGTCGCATTTCATTGGTCTCTAAGGCAAAGTCTCGCTTAATCGTTCATCGATCTTTTCTTCTTTCTTCAACCGGTCATATCTGATCCGTAGCTGGTAGCGACATGAGGAAAGGGTCCGGAATAGTCTATTTTATTTGCTAAGTCGCGAGTTTAAGGGGCCGGATGGGTCAAGTACGGCCTCTAAAAACATGCGATAATCGGCTTTTTAGTAGCATCTGTCCTTCCCGGCCTGCTGTCGTCAACGGTCCGCTTCCTTGAATGAAAGTTGGTCTTCCCGATCCACGAATACTGCCCGTTGTCCTTTACTTGTTTAGTGGCTTCTGTCTGAGGGCATCCGGAATTGTCTGTTTCGGTATTAACTCTTGTAAACGGTCGCAAACGCTCATCTGTCCACGAATATGGTTCCCTTCTTTTATGTAAGATATAGCTTTTATTCAATTAGGGCGAATACCTTGTAACCTAATTTTTTCTTATAAGATATACTACTTCCCGGTCGAGCTGTCTTGTAACGGTCTCTAGGGTCTTCGGTCGAATTTGTCTTCTTTCCTGTAGTAGTTCATCTGATGAGTTCATCGCGCAATTTGAGTTTAAGCATTGGGCTTCTGAAAGCTATCTTCTGTAGGGATCCCCGATCGCCTTGTATAACTATTGATCAATGGCTTTCGCGCTAGGAGATCATCAGCTTATGGCAGGATGGATGAGCTCCTTATTGATATAAAAAAGGATGGGGTGAAGTCTGAGCCTCGGATGACGGGGGGAATATAGACACTGGGAAAGGAATCATGGGAGTCCGCCCGAATAAAGGGAGCCTTCCGTGAGAGGGCCCTGGAGGAGAATTGGAATAATGAGAGGAAGAAGCCCCCTGAATCATGGTAGTACGCCCCAAGATTGGAATGGGGGGAAGGAATGGAAAGATAAATGGATGGGGAATCCCCCTATGTGCTAGGAGCCAACAAACGGAAAAATACCCGTGGGAAAGCATGGGAGCCCCAAGCCTATGTAATAGTAAAAACCCTTAGAAGATAGTTTAGCATCACCCTACCGATGAGTCCGGAGGAAAGACTGGTGAATCAGGCAACCCCTCTACCTTGAATTCATAACTTGCATAATGAGTTGCATCGACATCTTTGCCCGTGATCGAATGCCCCTTTCCCACGCCACCAATCGACGAATGCTGAGGGAGGAGTGAATCAACTGATGCAACCAACCACAATACACCACCCGAGCAACTATCCAACACCCGAAAAGGCGGAATAATGCCAGGAAGTTACCAAGCAACTCCAAGTGAATAACCCAACCACGACTATCTAACCAACTACCTATGAACTAATCAACAACCGAACGAGACTGAATCCAAGCGAGTGAATGAACGAGTCAGGGGTTTGTAAAGAGCAAAGGACTATAAAAAACACTACCCGGAATAGGAGTCTTGGCTAGTTTGAGCTGGAAGACGAGTCGAAGAAGTCAAAAGAGCAGGAAGAGGCATAATAGCCATCAACCGGAAGCAGTGCAGAAATAGGAGGAGAGCTTGTCTCAGCAAGTGATTGGGATTGCCGACGAGGAAAGAGTTGCCTGACCGCGAGGAAGGCCCTAGACGAGTGATTGACTGACCGTCGGGCTCCTTAAACCTTGACCCACCTTCCTGTCATAGGCTTGCTTCCCTCTGAAAGTTCTTTCTTTCCTTCTGCCACTAGTAGCTGTCTCATTCCTGACCTTCTGTTAGTACGGGCTAGCTTCAGCTAGCCGGTGAAATGGATAAGTCGTGTAACAAACAATCCTTGTTCCTGACTTTGCCTTGCTGCACCACAACCTATATTCCCGATGCTATTCCTTGCTCTATTCCTCTTTCTCAACCGGTACTGGCGGATGTGCGGTGCCCCTAATCCGAGGAGGGGGCTCAGCGGGAAGAGTTTGGTAGTTGGTTCCATTCGCTCGACTGAAAGAGCGGGAGCTCCATTTCTTCTTGTAGTTTCCGCGTACGATTCTGGATTTAGTGGGCAATTCAAAGACGATCTTGGCGGAAATTTGGAACTCTGTTGACAAAGACCTCCGCTTTTGGTGGATTACTTAGCAGTTAGGGATATTTACTATTAATATTAAGAAATAAAAGGCATAATAAACCGGAACATCAACTCGAGATCGGCTTTATTATTCGGTTAGGAGTTCGGTAGCTCGTCGGAGGAATGCCACTACGAAGCTTCTTCTCCCTCTTCTTGCGGTCGAATGGGCAAACTTCCTAGCCGTAACCGGAATACTCCCTCCCGGGCAAGTGGATCAAAAGATAAAAGAGGAATACGACTTGCTGGAATGCACCCACCAGTTTTCCAATGGTGGAAAGTTCTCTCGCCGCTCCCGCAGGCCTGCTAATAAGAGCTTGTTGACATCGAAGTTTGTACCGAACGAGACTAAGATTGCAGCAATCAGTTTCGCTTCTTTTTATGTAAGTAGGGTCGACCCGCCATAAAAGAGTTACTTTTCTCTCTTGAAGGAGTTTTATTAGTTCTTTTCCAAAGGTGCCATCCGCCGAGAATTGGCGAGGTGTGACGTCTTCAGCCGAAGCTGAATGGTTTGAGTGAGAACGGAACAATCTATCTCTCATCCGCCAAGAATCGGGGGTAGCAGGGTGGTCAGATGGCAGGGGTAGCTTGCCCACTCTCTCCGGGTCGATTCTATTATTTGTATTGTTGTTGAGGCGGTACATGGACGCCGTTCTTAACGTCCGGGAACGAATATCTTCCGCTGTTGTCTTTAATCTAGTTGTAGGAGGGTGGTCCGGGACAAATCTATGCACTTCAACTTGAACACTGTGACGGCTAACCTGGCTATACGACTGGAGACCGGCGATGCTTTAGATTCTTTTTATCCATTTCCGGGGATTTTTGCATGAATTGGGCATAAAGTCCTAAGCTTCGTAGGCCCAATAATCCGAAGTTGTAGCCGAAAGCGAAGCGAGGGATAAAGCATGAGATTAAGGCCCCTTTTCAACAACTGGAATTATATTATATGTTATGTGAATTTATCTAAAAGTAGAGGGTGGGCAAGCGGTCTCCACTAGCAAGTAAGGTGCTTCTTTCTTTCCAATGGAACCCCCCGATCCCGAACAACTACAATAGATCTACCAACGACCAACGAACAGGGATGAGTTTCTCTCGTCCACTACGGCTTGGAGCGCTCCGCCCGATACGAATGTCTGTTCCCACTCCTGTTCGGGATCGGGATGCATCTTATATGATTTTAAGTTAAGTTAGTTCGGATTGTCATGGCAGTAATTGATGGGGAATCCCTGTGAGAAATAGACGTACCGATGCCGATTGGTTAGGGCCAAGGTCCGCAGGGTATCATATATATAATGCAAGACATCGAATCTAGTTGTTACCAAACCAGCTCCCCTCGAGTGAGGCGGGGGTTGAAGAGAGGCTCTCACCCCTGAATCAATCCCGAAATGTGAGACCAAAGGTCGGGCTGTTGCACATATCAATAAAAATAGAAATGGATCCGCGTGATGGATCTTGTGCGGGTTAATAGTTTTAATTCGTGGTAAACCAGTGGGGTAGGCGCCTCTTGGCCTCCCGCAGAAAAGCTCGTTGCACTCCACCTCTCAATCAGTCCCTGAAATTTAATTTATAAAAATAATACGTAGAAGCGAGTGTCCGACCCGACCTCTTTCCTTTGCCCTTTCGTGCTCGGCTCCCTCACGGAGCATTCGCTCATTCCCTTGATCCGTCTACCACACAAACACAGTCGGAATGGACGCACCGGTCAATGAATTTAAAAAGTAAATTGATTGCTATTTCCGATCGAGAGAAATTTCTTAGGATCTGTGCGACCAACAAATATCACGGTATTCTCCTCCCGGTCACACAATGGAATAGCAGTCAAACTACGTAATTTGGTATCGTATATAATATAAACCATCAAATCCAGTTATTGCTGCCTGCCGCGAGAGACACAAGGTCGAAGAAAGGCTTTCGCATCCAAAGCCAATTCCGGAATACAAGACCAAAAGTCGAGCTTTTGTACCACCCGAAAAGGTTTAAAAGTAAGAATGAAAAGTGGTTGAGCCCGCTAGGAAGAGACATTATGACTAAAGTGTTTTTATCCTTAGGGCAGCTTGGGAAAGCTGGGTTCGTGATCTGTCTGTCCTTCGTATAATGGTTTTTGCAACAAAACAAGTAAATAAAATCGTATATAATAATAAGCGGTCGATCTCTGTGTCTTTGTCCCTTCACGCCAGGTTCACTATTTCCATCTGTTATGTATGGCGGTAACGAAAAATCTCCGAAAGGGGAGGAAACTGACCGAGGTTTTCGTACTGGAGTTATAACATTTTAATTTCTCTTACATTTATAAGGTTAGGTATTCCATATGATCGACCTCTTCGAGTTCATCGCTGATGTGTTTTCTCTCTCTAACGAGGCGCTGCCGCGGGCGCCAGCACCGGCTGAAGTTGCCCACCCCGCTCCCGATCAAAACGAGCATGCGGCACTTCTAAGGGACATTCACACTTTGATTCGGGAGCTACTTCGCGAATATTGTGCAAAGGGGAAAGGGCGGCTGTCCGCGCACTCTCCGGAAATGACGGAACTATACTCCAGTAGCGCGAAGGCAATAATGTCTTACGATCTGGATATCCCCGCGGAGACGTCGGCAGCCGACCTCCGCAAATGGAGGGAGAATATAAGGGGGGACCCTAATCTCCTAAAGCCACTCATAAAGGAATGGGCGTAGTCTGCCTGCTCTTTCATAACAGAGCCGTTATTCCCGGCTGGCATAGAAGTCTCTCGCGCGGGCGAAGGAGATGCATTTCTGGTACTGGACAAGCTCTTAGGGAAGAATCTCTTTCTTATTTTTTTTTCCGTTATGCCGCTCCGCGAGCAAGGAGCGAAAGAACCAAGTGGGCTGTGGTGATGTCAGAATTTGCACCTATTTGTATCTATTTAGCGATCAGTCCGCTAGTTTCTTTGATCCCACTCGGTGTTCCTTTTCCATTTGCTTCCAATAGTTCAACCTATCCAGAAAAATTGTCGGCCTATGAATGTGGTTTCGATCCTTTCGGTGATGCCAGAAGTCGTTTCGATATACGATTTTATCTTGTTTCAATTTTATTTATTATCCTTGATCCGGAAGTAACCTTTTCCTTTCCTTGGGCAGTACCTCTCAACAAGATTGATCCGTTTGGATCTTGGTCCATGATGGCCTTTTTATTGATTTTGACGATCGGATCTCTCTATGAATGGAAAAGGGGTGCTTCGGATCGGGAGTAATCACTAGTGATAGGGCAAAAATCGGGGGAAAGGACAAAGGAAAGAGCGATGCCCACATTAAATCAATTGATTCGTCATGGTAGAGAAGAAAAACGGCGCACGGACCGTACTCGAGCTTCGGATCAATGTCCCCAGAAGCAAGGAGTATGCCCGCGTGTTTCAACGAGAACACCGAAAAAACCTAATTCAGCTCCACGTAAGATAGCCAAAGTACGTTTGAGCAATCGACATGATATATTTGCTCACATTCCAGGCGAAGGTCATAATTTGCAGGAACATTCTATGGTGTTAATAAGAGGAGGTAGAGTGAAAGATTTGCCAGGTGTGAAATTCCATTGTATTCGAGGAGTCAAGGATTTGCTGGGAATTCCGGATCGAAGAAGAGGCAGATCAAAATATGGTGCGGAAAAACCCAAATCGAGATGAATGGAAGATGCCTCTGGAACTAACTTGTTTTTCTAGATCAGTCGAGGTATTCATTGAAAAGTCTCAATGCTATCTTCGACAGTCTTGAGAGCGAGGGCCGCAATAGCGACCACTAAAATTTTGTTTCTAAAAGATCCCGCTCTTGATCTGGGCGGGATCTATCAGCAGCGGCATTCTTCCTTGCTCGTTCCTAGGAACTCAGTAACGTGGCCAGTAAGTCAGCGAGCATTGAGGCAGGCAGACAGATATTATTAACTGCTTTAAGTCGGTAAGGCAAGGAAGGCTGATTTCACCGATCATTCCTACTTGACGCTTTGGACGAGTATTTTCAAAACCTCAGTTCACTATCATTAAGGGAACTTCTTGGATCACCGCTTTGAGTCTTAAGGCGACGGAAGGCAGAAGAGGGAAAGTCGCTCTATTTACAATTACAAAAAAGAATTTAGGCACAGCCTTTTCCACAGTTACAGAAGAGAAGCCTTTGCCGCGCTTTGAAATATTGGCCCGGATTACGCTTTCAAATCAATAGTTCATTGACCGCCTCTGATCTTTTGTTTGTTTGAACAAGCCTTTTTACTACAGTTTGTTACTAAAGAAAGAATGTGCCATACTATCGAACTATAGGCGAGATGAAGTGAAGCAAGCAAGGGAAGAGTTCCGAAAAAGCGATTGATCCACTTAAGATAAGATCGATAGATAGAGTACGGGACAGGACCAACACTAACAGGGGACGTAGAACATATTTATTTAAAGGAATCGCCAGACAGAACTAAAAGCTAGAAGAAAGATGACCGGGGCCGGGAATCGAACTATTAAATAAAAATAAGGACCGATGAGACCTTTATATTATAATCTTAGAAAACCCTTACTATAATCGATTATTTGCACAGATCCGCTGAAATAAGGCCGATATCCGCATTAGAATTAACCTATCGTACTGAGTGAGGACGACCTATGAGATGGTTTAAACCGGGCTTTCTACTAAATCAAAGAAGCAATAGAGAAGAACTAATGGACAGGCCAGACCGTATAAGACTTTTTACTGGAATGAAAAGAAAGAGAAGGGATTCACGGGCAAAGGAGAAAGATACTATTAAAAGAAGCGATTCCTTAAACAAGGGATGAGCGTTGCCCAAGCAGTTAAAACCTATTAGAGTACAGTTGACCTCAGACCTATTCCCGATTGTAGAAGCGGAAAGGAGAATGCAAATCCCTTCTAAGTTCGTCTCACTTACGGGAAACGGTTACTAGCTCGACTGACAAATTTCCAACTGATAAAAAAAAGAAGGCGGCTTTTTCGCACCGATATATGAATAGGAGGGCTCCGGGTAGAGAGATAGAGATATGGGGGCGTAATCTTTTTGCGCTGAAACCTTACCCTTATGAAGGCGACCACTTATGTTACATCAATCTATTCTTGTCTTGACCTATGTATTCTCCAACTCCATCCACGATCTAAGGACTTCGTCTCGTGAACATCAACAAAAGATGCCTACTTAGATCCTTGTGGTTCAGTCTTTTTCTTGTTACGAATGAGCGAAGCGGGATTCTCTTTGAAGAAAGGGGTGGAAAGAAAGACTCATATTTGTTCGATCAAATCGGCTTGCTTATGCAGCTACCACTTGTACCCAAGGCAATTTACTTGTGCTCTACCAAAACAAAAGAATAGGGCTTATCAGGACCCTTAAATCTTTGAGTTTGCATCCGCTGTTGATCGATTAGTTCCTGTTGAGGGAAAATTAGTAACATCCACTGAAGAGCAGCCGGCATAATCTGATCTAGGACTAGGACCTGGCCCTGCCACGAGAGGTGTGCATTTAGTAGAATATTTCCTAGCGCTTCTTTCAGATCTCTAGAAACATACGGATTTTAGGATCTTCTATATCATATAGGTTGAACCGAGTCGGAGACTTAGCCTGATATTGCCAACCACTTCAGCCCGGAAGAGATGCTCATGTAACTCATTCACAGGGGATGTCTCGGACAAGGAAAGCTGTTCTATGGCCACTCGGCGCTTCCGGGGAATGCTTTTTATGGTTTCTTACGTATCTTTCCGGGGCTTAAAGTGCGAAGAAATATGTGTTTTCGTAGGAGAGTTCATCTGGTTCAGGATTTGGCCATAACATCCGAGAATGTGTATACCCGGAGTACATGACCCATCGACCCAAGGAGTGGCGGAACCGCCCAATTCTTTTTCTTTTATCAAAACTATATTCGCATCTATCTCCCCGCTTAGAATCTACTCTACTTATACCAATAGGGATATTCTGATGGGACCGAGGAATCGGAGTTCTCTCCTTTAGGGACAAGGTCGGATTGAGAAAGTACACCTCCCGGAGCTATTTGATCAAGTGCCGAGGGGTTCTTTTTTACAACTATTTCCCAGTCTTCGATCGCCGCCGTGGCATCCATTGATTCAACAGATTTAGATACTCAAGCGGAAAAGGCTTAAGTTGACCTACTTTGGTTGAGCTGCCCGTAGAATACTTTAACTGGAATGGGCACGAAGCTATCTAAGAAAGGGCTTGTTCGGAACTTATATCTATCTCCCAATGCTTACGAACAAGAAGGTCGGGAGTGAAAGCCTTTAGTCGGCCTATGCGGATTACTCTTTTTTCCAGGAACAAGAAGAACTAGCTCTCAACAACAGCCGGAGGCGAGGTGTCTCTATCTGTAGTTGACCTACCCCTTTCTGACCTAAGGCACCTTCGGCCAGGGCCCTTACGTATATGAATTTCCGAACTGCGATAATCTAATTTATGTCTTTTACTAGGATAGATGCATCCGAGGGTCGGGTAAAGCCCCCCGCCCTTTGGGTTGGGCATCTGCTATTGATCACAAGAATGCAACAGAAAAACTACTTACTTAATTATAGTACTCTTTGATTCAAATGGGAATGAAAGACGAAGAAATGCAGTGAAAGAAACATGATCTTTTGTGGTAAGAAGGAAAGAAAGGGTTGGAGCTCAGTACGACATCATGATCCGAACAAAACGTAAAGCCCTGTGGGTGGGTAACCATTTGTTGTCGACTCGGGCCGTGCCATCTTGTTTCGCGGGAAGACGCACTTCGCGTTAGCAAGGTTAGACATATCTCTTTAGTGGTTAATCAAAATACAAGATGGTTGACTACGAGATTTTTATCATTATATTAAAGTGCCGTTCCGATACGAAACCTAGAAGAAATCCGTTCATTACAATTGATATTCCATCAGGAGCTATATAGATCAGAGGTTGGAACCGCTAAAGCTTAGACTGCAGCTTCGCCGGCTTAGTTGTTTGCTTCGCTTGTAACCGTGATTGGAAGGACAAAAACAGCCTCATCTTTTCCATTCCTAACCGCTGTAAGCCGAGTTGACCCACCAAAAGTATGGACTTTCAACATCTCTATATGAAAGCCATGAAAGTTCCTTACCGAGAAACTCACTTTTTGCATCCCCAATGTCTTCTATATCTGAGAGGTCCGAGAAAGAGGCCCTATTTGTACTTTTTTATGATACTTAAACAGGCGGTAGCCCTGCAGAGATCTTTTTGGGTGAGAAAAACAATTCATTCTACTAAAAAGGAATAACCAGAGGAACACCTGGCTATAGCTATACCTCTCCCGATTAACAGAGCGTGAGGAAGGGGCAAAGTAACTCAACTAGAGCAAGGGGCTGCGCAGTTCATGCTTGGACAACGACTCAAGGAAGCTTTCTCTCGTTACGAAGTTCGCTCGTACGAAAATTCATATCCTTCTTGTCCCGACTTGGGTGCTCTCACTAAGTCAATTCCAAGAAAAGACTAAGACTTCAACAGCAGCTAGGTCTAGAGGGAAATTATGAGCATTACGTTCATGCATAACTTCCCTACTATTGGATCGCGAACCGATGCCGTATGGAAGACTCTAACCACTGAGTTAAGTAGGTCAATGAGAATTCCTATTCGATCCATTTCTTTTCTTCTTCAATTGATCATAGCTATGCTATTCCACGACTCCCGCTAGGTGTAAAGTTACTGGGTTCCAAACCTCACCCTTGAAACGATTTAAGCTGCTTCATAGATTTCTGTCTTTCTGTTACGCGACAGCATCACGGTTGTTACAGTCGGCGCTCTGCGTTCATGATACTCTGGGGTTACTTGCTTAGTGCTTGCGCTAAGCAAGGCGGTCGGGAATTGGCTGATGAAGAGGAATAACCTTAACTTTTATTATCTGTAGCTGTTGGAACAGGGGCGGTTGAAGAAAGTCGTCTGGGGACTAGAGCGCTCGCCCTGATCAATGCGAAATTGATCGAGATGGGATCATGATTTGATTGGAAATGCGTAAGTAAAAGGAGATGGGAGTAATCAGGCGTTCTATATACTATGAATAACCTTTTTCATTTCCTTCATTTTATATAAACTAGTGATGCACTTCTATAGCCTTTATAGTGAAGTTCACTCCTTTGGTATTGAAACTTATCTTATTTTAGCAGCAGAAATTGCCTTCTTCTTTGCTGCTACAGCGGAACCCTTAAAATCAGAAGAAACTTCCTCTTTGGCTTTGAAGCTACAGCTACCTTTCAATCAAAAACGGCTACAACGCGCAGTTGCTATTAGCTTATTTATTTACTTGAGGCATAGGCATAGGCGGGATAGGGCTTTGCTTTAGCATAGGGCTAAAAAGAAGCTCTATAAGCCGAAATATAGTACCTGTAAACCCCTTAGTTCCTCTTCTTTACCATAGGGTAGGGGGCGTGAAGCTATAGAAACAAAAAGGCTACTTACTAGCTTTGCCTGCTTGGTTGTACACAGCTACTAAAGCAACGCTATTTTGCTATTCTACAGCTTGAAAATGGCTCCTAAAGCTAACTACTAGCACTAGCAGGAGCTAATAGCAAAAGCAAAGCTAGTAGCCAGCCGCTGCTATCTCTTCCTATATAGCATAGCTTCAAAATAGCCCAAAGCAATTGTCCTATAGAGCTTCCACCTTCCCTACGCTAAATCAAAGGAGCTACTAGAACAGCTAAGGTAGTAGCCTTAGATTTAGCTGTAGCAGCTAGGAATTGAGCTTTCAAGCTTTGCTTTTGGTTTCATTTAGCTGTAGCTGATTTGGATTGAAAGCCTGTAGCAGCTTGGAGCACACTCGATTGAACTCACACAGGGAGCTTTCTTACCCAACGGCGTTACAGGACGTCGACATTGGCCAATGAGGAGATTAGGCGGCAATTGAAAGAGCTGCTCGAAAAGGTCATGGTTGGCCCAGTACATCCTCTTGTGCCTCGCCCCTTTCTCTAAAGGGTCTTGGTGCCGAAGAAGGCTCTAATTACACCACCTCGCCGGAAGAACGGTTTGGTAAAATCGCCAGGATTTAAATCAAGATGAAATCAATGCCTGAAAAAAGACTGTACAAGAGGTCATATACAAGAAAAAAAGAAAAAGGTAGACTCAATGTCATAGAAATAGAATACATCGGAATCAGCACCGTCTTATTCGTTTGCAAAAATAGGACTAAAAAAAATCATGATTCGGTAAATAGGCCACTGATCGGCATCCAAGCTTTACTAACTAATAGGGGTGAGGGGCCGGCAAGCGCGTACCAAATCATTCGAGGGTAGCTAAGCAAGGAAATAAGCAAAGACAGCTTATGGTCGTGTGCGGGCAAAAAAGTATCATCAAAGCTTCCAGTGTTGAGTTGTCACAAGTAGGTTTTTTAGTCATAGCTAGACAGCCAAGATAGACGTCCTTCTCCTCGGTCAGACTCACCAGTATCCTTGGTTGGAAAAGGAATTGGATAAGGCTCACATTACTGCCACTTCACCAGAAGATCAAGGCCATGTCGAAACTGAAATACCAGAGGCACTTCCTCTTAGCCATTCACTAAAGTTTTTTCTTTAAAAAGAAAGGGGTGGTAGAGCAAGATTCGCGCATCCAGTTGTCCGGTCAAAAAGAAGAAGGTTAACAAGCGCAAAAACAATACTCAACAAAATGCTCAATCCACATCCGGAAAACAAAAAACGATAGTCTAAAGAAAGAAGAGGGGTCATGCCTACTCCCAAACAGTGCGTTCTTCAGTTCTGCCTTTCGGGAATCAGATGATGAGAGGACCAAGGCTAGATGATCGTGTCATTCTTTCTTTATACGCCAGAAAACCCGTCGTATTCTATCTTTTTATTTTTGCCTTCGTCCAGTGGAAAGTGGAATTAACCCAGGTTTGCAAAACTTATGTTGCAGGTGAGTCACCACTTCAACAAGAGACCGAACAAGGCTTCTTTCGGCCTGCTTGACCGTCCTTTTCTTGTCCTTCTGCCTTACTGCTTTCTCCGAACCGTCTGTCTTCCTGTCTTGTTCTCCGCTTCTTGTTCCCACCTAAACTTGCTCTGACTTTGCGGGCGTGCCTCTCCTTGCTTAGATGCTGCTTGTGCCTCCGTAGATGGTGGATCCTAAACAACTAGCACTGGATTTTTGACCTGTCGGTAGTAGGGTTCGAGATGGAGATTTAGTTATATATGATGCTTATCCAGGTATCCAGTGCCCTATAAAGACCTCTATATAGAAGCTTTCTCTCTTCTGTTACACATCCTGAGTCCCTTTCGGCACACTAAGTGACTTGACTTCGTATCCTTGCTTCTGTTCCCGTCCGCTCTAAAAAACCAGTGTTCTTAGAAGGTCGTTAAAACTGCCTTTGACGTTCAAAATCGCAACGAACAAGACAGAGCCATGCCGGCGGTATAGAAAGTGAAACATTCTTTCTTTTCGTTCGGCAAGCAGGAAGAGTGAAAGTCAAGTTTAGAGAAAAGCACTTCTGCTGTTCCGGGTTACAGGTACATGGAACTAGGCTTGGCTTAGAGAAAACGGATTGTGCCGGTACGGGCTCGGTAGCTAGCCAAGTCAGGTAGGCTCTAAGTAGAATATCCCCTTTGCGGTTGGAGATGGCGAACACTAAAGCCCTGTAATAAGGAGACAGGGTACAATACGATAGAACTTTACTAATGGGATGATGAGTACATCGCCTATTTCCTTTCCTAAGGGCCATTGGCAAATCAAGATCCGACAGAGAGAAAGGAACCGCAAGGTTGAGATGTCGGAGATGAAGAAGATTTAGAATCTTAGCGGTAGGATTAGGACGGGGATGGGCATGAATAGGATTCTGGGGGGTTGACGGAAAGACGAAGCATCGTACCAAGGAAGCATCCAAAGCATCATTTGCATCAATCAAAGCAGTAGCTCTGGTGAAGAGCTAAAGGCTGAAATGACATCCTAGCTCCGTTGACCCGGCAAATGAAGAACAGTAGTGAGCCTTCCTTAACAGGTGGGCATTTCGAAGCGATTTGTAGCGCTGCTCTAGTATAAATTCTCATAGCACATTTCCTCCGTAATAGGCTAAACCTTCAAGCCAGACAGGTTTCACAGATAAGGGGGGCGTAGGCTCAAGCAGGGTTGTGAATCCGAAACTAAGGGAGGGGCATATCACAAATAGCTTTCGGTTTCAACGGTTTTAAAGTCAAGCTCTTTCACGCTAGTTGTTTTTACACCACATGATAGTGAGTGAATTAGATATACAGACTCAGTCCGGTCGTACCAGGTCAGCTCAAGGCATAGCATAATTGCGTAGGTGAGGCGAGACTTCTTTGAGAGCGACCTTACAGGTTGGCAGTGGTTGAGGAGGGTAATACAAGTCAAGGAGAAGGGCGGGCTCCAAACTCATCAATCGGTGTTGCTTTGTAAGCAATTGGAGCTCAGGGAGGCAGGCACAGGCTGCAGAGCCACCAAAGGAGGAAGGGGTGGTTGTTTGAGGCGATGCTAGTTCTAGCGCGCTAGCTAGCGTACTCTTTCTTTCTGCGAGTCAGACAGAAATAAAGCCAACGGTGTTATGTTAAGAGAGAGATCCGTTTGAGACAGGATACGTTTCGTACGTATAAGAAGGAAGTCCCGGGAGACCTGTTACTTAGGAAGGTGCAGCAGGGCATTCAACTTAACTTAAAGAAGGGGCGAAGCATAGGGACTGAGACTGAAAACTACACCTATAATATACAGATATAATATACAAAAAGAATGCTCCTAGTGTTCTTGCTTGTGCGATCTGCTTGCCCCCGGCCAAACCAACCGAACTGAAATGCCCTTTTTGCTTAACCAGGATAAGTCTCGCGTTAAGTGGCTTATATATACCAAGAGTGAAGAAGGAAACCACTACGATAGGAGTGGTTCTAAGTGCGCCTTTCCCATAATACAAGAAGAAAGCACCGACCAGTAGCACTCCACAATTGCTTGATGTAGACGTCAAAGCATTTTTTCAGAATTCATTATTAAAGGCCCGGAAGACGAAGAGCAAAGCTCTATGCTACAAACAAGCCAACTCCTCCTCCATTTGCTCCGCTTTTCAACTCATTTCAAAAACTCTTCTTTCTTCTAAGTACTTGTCAGCCCGTAATCCCCCTTTGCAGCTTTCAAGCAGGAGTGCGCTAGTTGACGGAACTATGAATAAGTGGGCCCAGCCCAGCAAGCGTAACGTAACTATCATCTAAGCGCCTCTGTTTGCCTAAAGTCGACTACCGTCCGTTTCGGAAAGCACATGGCATTGAACCACTCCGAGCCAGGGATGAGAGAGACTCTCTATTACTATAAGGAAAATCTCATATATAACAAGTGGAGTTCTTTCTTTCTCCCATAATCTTCTTTTTCTCAATCGCCCGAAAGAGTGAAAACCCGTTTAAATGGTGGATGATTTCTTGATGGTTGAATGTGACCAAGAGTTGAATCAGTTGCCGATGGTGGTATACCTTATATAAGTAGTTATTGATCCCCAGCCAAGTGCCGGCGAGTTAGCTCTTGGAGGAAGGCATTAATGTACGAGCAGAGGTTGTTTCGAAATAACCGGTGTTAGCGACGAAGGGATTGTTTGCAAGAGAAGGTTGCCCAGTTAAGATACGAGCAGGAGGCATGCCACGCATAGTATAAAAAAGGGCAGAGAAGAGGATTGATGGACAGAGGGAAGATACATATATTATATGGATGCCCCAGAAAAGCAGGAGGAATCGGCTGCTGGTGGAAGGTTTTGCAGGAAATGAATCACTAGTATAAGAAGGGGACAAGGAATGCCCTTTGCCACGTGAATCAGACTAGGTTTATCTCAGATGCGGGATTACCAATGTCGCGATTGGAATTAGGAAAGGAAGCTGTGGCACTTCTGAATATGAGGAGGAGGTTTTTTCTATAGCAATAGTAGACACGCTACGATCTTTGGCTCTTTGCTAGACAAGAGCTATACAGGAAGCATCGAATGCCATGGTTCTTGTTACAGACTAGGCTGCAAGTGAGAGTGATAGAATCCGCTCAGCTGTGAATGCTGCCGATGCCGATACCGGAGCAGCTAAAGGCAGTACAACCATCCAATTGCAATTCCATTGCACATTCATCTTCCTCTATCAATGCTCTTATTACTGATAAAGAAATGACATAAGTTATGTTCGAGATCGCTTCTGTGCGGTGAATCCTGAATATCTAACTGAACGGAACCTCTTCTTGCGATGTGGAGACTGAGCAGCATGTTCCGCGGCTTCGGCAGCCCAGCTTCTTAAGTTAAGGTGCTTCCAACTGTTTGAAGGTGATTGGATGGCAGAATTCTAGACCATATAACCTTGCCAACTAAAGCGGCCTACTCTATCGCAGTAAGGGCTTAAGCGATCGAAGTGACCTAACCTGGCTCCATCTAGAAGGGCCCTCGGTCATCTATTTCGTCTTTGGAACTCCTAAAAGAGTTTACGGGCCTAGCTCAACGAAAAGGCAAGTCCTTCGGTTCCAGGTTCGAGTGATGGTTCACCAGTAAGAGATCAACGAAAAGCAAGCCTTCTTCCCAGTTTGAACTAAAAGAAAGTAGTTGAAACCCGAGACCAAAGGAGTGTACGTTACTTAAGGAAGTGTACTTAACGAGGGGCTGTTGAGTAAGGGAGGGGTCGGTATACTAATATAAGTCTTTGTCTCTACCCTAGCTAGAAGAAAGAAAGGGTATGCCTGCGCGTAGAAGACCTAAAAAGCCTAATTCGGATCAGCCTATGAAAAGTAGTTCCCCGTGGAAAGCGAGAGAGCTGTTGATGGAAGAGGAATCACCGGGTTGTTCGGTTCAATGGTTGGGAAGCTAAGCTCCTTAGAAAGGATTGACCGAGAAGGCGACCCCTTTTGTTTGCTTTTCCTGTTTGCTACCTAATAAGCAATTTACTCTTTGTTTGCGATTCTTTCAAGGAAGGATCCATACGATCATATTGGCTCTATAGCAGAAAAGGTCTTTCTTTCATGGACTAGATCCCAGCGGACAGCGATCTTCTTACTGAGAACCCAACGTTTAACGAAGAAGATGGGGAATCACCCACATGAGGACCAGAAGACGCATTCTAACGCTCTAAAGAGCCCGAAAGACTGATTCCGGAGTTCGGGATCAGATCAGATTCGGAATCGGAGAATAGGAACAAGAGGAACGAAGTAGCTCGCCGGAACGACATTCAACAAGAGGAACTACTCTTTACTTCGATAAAAAAAGAGCTTTATAAAGAGAGTTGCTTACTACGAAAAGCAAGATGCCCCACTAGTCTTATTTTATTGATCACTAGCCCTTACTCTCAGTCACTGATTCAAGAACGAATACCGAGACAGCCGTTCCCTTGCCGGTCTACTGCCTGATGGCTTTACATCGCTAAAGAATCAGTAATTGACAGCAAGAACTAAAAATCAATAAAAGGAAAGTACCAATTAGATTGGCAATGTGCGCTCCTGTGGGAGTCGAACCCACCGCATAGGTGCCCTGTTCTACCGAGAGATGAACTAAGGAGCGGCAACCCCTACATCTCTGAACGACCGAACAAGGCTTCTTTCGGCCGCTGAGGATCGCTTTGTGCCTGACTCCACTCACTACCTTTTAGCGTTTTCGGATAAAGAAAGGCCATCAAAGAGCTCGGTACCAAACAGGCACAGCTAAGGAATCGTACACTCAAAGGAGCATGTCATCGAAGAGTTTCCAACATTCATTCTCGAGCGGGGAGCGAGTTCAAGACCAAAGAAAGCCAGAGCATATCTTCCCTTTCGCCTTGCCTCGAGGGCTTACGGGTCCATGGGCACAGTTGAACAAGGCTCGTATTCAGATACTCCACCTGAAGAAGAGGTTGAAAAGGGCCGGACCATAAAATAAAAAAGTAATAAATAAGAATAGAAAGAACCGTAGCCAGAAGAACGTAGGAGCTGTACATTCAGTGTTGTGTAACAAACAAAAGACAGAGATATAGTCCTGTCCAAGCTTGTCAGGATCAAAGACGTTGGGATTAGATTAGCGGACTATGGATGGGTCAAGACGTCGAGTAAAGTCTCCGTCATCCCGGGTGGTTAGGTTCGAGTCTTCATCGATCGGGTGGTCGGACGCAATCTAATAGTATATATTGAGAGGTGAGAAAAGAAAAAAAAGTCTCTCATTTAAAACATTTTTTTTTAGTTGGTGCGGCATTCGAAGTTCGAGTGGCTTTGGTACCGGGCAGAGGAAAGAGACAGAATAATAACATTGAAATAGCTTACTTTACTTTATAGGGGCTTGGGGTTTTTCCTATTATTATTCCTCAGTTTAAGTTAAGCTAGCGATGGGAATAAGAAAGGCTAGGTAGCTGGCTTTCTTGGGATTACTCGCTGGCTGACTATGACGATTGCCCTCACTCGAAAGCCGCTTCAAAAAATTCTAATAAGATTGTTTTCAACATTCCCCCCGGGCTTATGGTTTTTCCTCTTATTGCGTAGTCCGCTTTTCTTTTTAAGAAAGCAAAGAGGCGAGCTTTAAGACGTTCTTTGATCCTTGCTGTACTTTCGGGTTGGACTCCAGTCCTCGTCCTCCCTTGCCTGCCAGCACACCTGAAGGAAAGTAAACCTGTATAACACAAACAAAGGAACAGCAATCACCACAAGCAATCAACGATTAAAAATGAAAAAAGAACGGGGCATAGGATATAGAGGCGGAGTCTTGGCTGTAGTTAATGGAAGGACTAAGAGTAGCAGTAGGAATAATAAAATAAAAGGAGAGCTGTAGAGAATGGAAAGCGTCTTGTCAGAGCATATGTAGCTTCTGATATAGGAGTTGGAGCAGGAACACGAGTAGGAGCTCTTGTTCGTTCGCTTGTTAGCTAGTCTTTCCTCGCAAGTCACCAAGCCTTATTTTCGTCTCTGAACTCAAGCCTTCCTTTCAGTTCTCAATTTTCTTTTTTATTCATTTGTCACATATAGGTATAGGCGAATAAAAGATAACGATTTTCGAAGCGCAGTCAAGAATAAGATAAGAAGAGGTTTTAATCAAAAATACGGGGAAGTATGAAATTTTCCAATGTTCGACCGGGGAGAATAATTTTAATTTACTTTGGTCACTATACGAACACAATGTGAATTGCCTCAAAGATGGTCAAGCTTTTTACTCGCCGCGCATCGGAAAGCAAGCAGCAACTAAGGTAGTTTACTTGCTTACTTGTTAGAGTAAGGGAATAGGGGGGAGCACTTCCACTACGGGATAGAGAATAGGTCCGGAAGGAACAATCTTTGAAAGAACTTAAAATAAGAGTGTTTCCCCCTCGGCAAGCAGAGTGACCTCTTCCAGTTACCGGTAACTCTGTCCTTTCTTCTGTTAGCTATCTCAACTCTTCAAGTCGAGTTCTAATTGCTATAAAAAAAATTATCCCATTGAGTTGTGAGTTCGTTCCAGTGGACTATATAAACATGCATAGCTTTGCTTTATGAGGGACCTTATTATGGGCTTCTTAGTTGCTTTGCTTATGCCACCTAGCATAGTAAATTAAAGGATCCGCTTCACCCGTATCTCTGCCAAAAGCCTCTCCCCGATAGCGCCTTAGCGTTTCACACTAAGCAAGTAAACTACCCCTCCCAAAACGATTCAAGACCTGAACTGAAAGAGACTCTACAAAAAAAGCTTTCTGACTCGGCAAGCTTGTATCCTTTGGATTATTGGGACCTAACGAGCCAGAACAGCCTATTCCGAAGGAGACTTATTTATACCCATTTCTAGGGCTTGCTTTGCTCGGATGTTATTGCCTTTGCCCCCACGCGCTCTCTCATCCCTCCTACCTTTGCCTATAAGATCACTGACATCTCACGAATTGGATTCGAACCAATCAAGCTACTTGCCTTTTAGTAGATCGTGAGTGGGTCTATCGTCCTCCTTATTATAGTCCTCCTAAAATCAATAGCATTTCGTCGGAATACATCCTGTCTTTTCACCTTTGTAGTCCTATGCATAGTAAGTACTATAGCCCCAATCATGGCTACTAATAAAATAAGACTAGGAACCAAAAACCAGACGGAATAGTAGGTATAAAGTAAATTGCCCAATGTTTCCAAATTAGTCCAACTTCGTACCTTTCCGGCATAAACCGTATATCTCAGAGAGGTCGTATTTCTTTGGGTTGGTAGTAATGGAAAGCGTTTCAATAGGAGCCCTCTGTCCCACACATCTATCCAGAAGCAAGTGTAGTTCACCGGTTCCACCGACTACGACATGCTGTTGTCGTCGCCAACCTCCTCTCTTTTGCTTAAGACCTTATTCTTTAAGTAAGAGAAGGTCTCTGATTGGACTCCGCCCCGGTTTAGGTCCTCCATAAGGTCATAGAGTCGTTCTAAGGAGGGTTCTCCCGTGGCGGTACGCGGATTGTCGAGGGCCCGAGCCCCGCGCCCCAGCCAATCGCCTTCCGGATCAAGGCCTGCCATATGCCGTACAATTTGAACCTTGATCTCGAAAAGATCTTCGGCCCTAATTTTGGCGAATTTGATGTCCTCGGCTGTGGGAGAATTCACTTTCGACAAAAGGCGCCACTCAATCGAGCTAACAGAATCTCCTCCTATCACTTCATCCGGGTGATAGGGGAATTTTTCTTCTGGGGGGACCCAATTAGACGGACCTGCTTCCTCCCCCCGGGAAGCGACCGGATTAGCAGGGGCGTTTTGGGGGTGGGGCTGGGCTACTTCTTCGCCTTCCTCATTAGGAGAGGAATCCAAAAAGACGCCTAGATCGAAAGAAGTCCAACCAGAACCCCTACTGCTACCCCCCCGATTTACCGAGGTTTCCCCCGTAGTTTCGGATTCGTTGAATGATTCCAAGAGAACCCGCACGTCAAACGAATCCTCCGTAAAAGAGGAGGGTCCAGATGGTCCGGAATCGGTAATGATTCCATTCCCAAGAATTAATACGGATCCTATGTAAAGAGATAAACAAGTGCCTATATACAATCTTAAAATAGAGAAAAAGCTTATAATATATAATACGAGAAAAATGCGAAAAAGCTTGAGTGTCAAGCCTTTTCCTTTCTTTCTGTAATGACAAATATGAAATAAGAATATAAAACATATCAATATGATAAAGCCTATAAAACAAAGAGCTACTATCATTTCTTCATTATAGATTGAAATATTCTTCGAACTTAATGCACAAATGGATGCAATAGCAGTAAATAGCATCTTTCTGGCATGCATATTCTTGGAAGTAAATCTCATTATGAAAGCTTATCTCTATCCTTACAGAAACTGAACGGGAAGGACTTTTGAATCGGATGCGCTCGCCCAGCGAGAAAGGTCCTGACCCTGCCAAAAAAAAAAAAAAGAAGAGAACGAAAGGAGCGGCTTGGCCCAAAAGCCCCAAGAATATGAACTGAATACGTTTCCAATACCTACAGCAGCTCCCGCTGAAGCAATTGTAGCAACTCCGGCACCCATTGATTTTGCACCTATACCCTTCATCTCGCGTCCAGTGATCATTCTCGTCACGCTTTTTCATTCACGATTTTATGTTCTCGTCGCTTCTTCCCTTTTCTCTTGGACATCTCACTTGAAATGCAATCAATGCATTCATTCTTTTCGATCTTCTACTCATGGTACACTGAACACCAACTAAATCTCGACATAAAATGAAAAGTACAAGCAACTACATCAACAGCCTGACGCGGAGAAAGCTTTTTTTTTTTTGTTTAATCAGGTCGAATCAAAACCTTTCTTTTTTACGCTTTCTTATCTTAAGATATTTATAGTTAAAGAGAAAGATCCTTCCTAAATGCAACCCAACCTTTATATTATATACGATAGCACCAGACACGCCCCTGAGAATTGCGTCGTTGTGTCTGCTCTGATCTTGACTTACTCTAGTAAAAAATTACTAGTAAAAAAGAAAGTATGAACTTGTGACCGTATTTCCCGGGGGGAAATGGTCCGATCACATCACCAGCACAACTCGTTTTCTGCTACTATCATGGGAGCCGTGTTAAGCATAGGCGCTGAGAACACCCTTCTTTGGCGATGCCCAAGATCGCAATGGATTCCACCGCGACTTTTATAATAATATATATTATATATATATATATATATTATACGATACCGGTCTATGAGTGTTTAGCGTACCTACTTGATAGAGCTACGACCGTCACGGTCAACTTTCTTGTTCTTTTTCTCTCGCTATGCTTTGCAACTATAAAAAAGGATTGTACGATATTTAGTTCAAAGCTTCGGTTTTTTAAGGAGTGAAGGAAGGCAATCACTATGCCCTTGTTTCTGAAAAGTTGCTTTTTTTTTACTTATCTACTTATGCATGGTGGATTGATTCGGGTACCAGCCTTCACTTTATGTGACCTATTCTATGCAGGGTTTTCTTAAAAGCAGACTTCCAGTAAAGGATTAACAAAGCATCATCACGGAAAAGGGGATGCGTTCTCGCGTGGAGGCTGTGGGGACTGTGAGACTCATCCTGTATACCTGACATCACCTGGCCCTAGAATACACCTTTTTTTACATCCCACGTTTTTGGCCTACTTTCTCTCGGGCCAGAAGTGAGGGAATCTATTGAAGAAGAAATTGACGTAGATGATAGAGGCAGAATAAGCGCAGTTGGTGCTTTAGTTGTAGGTTAGCAGGGATAAGTTGGACTGCATCAGATGGTAATACCGCGATCGAAGGGCAAACTTTTAAATTTAGCGACTGTAATCCCTTCTAAAAGGTACAAACTGAGATGCCGGATGTCGACGAATTTGCGCAGTGTACCATAGTATCCTGTTACAGGGGTATACCTTACGTATAGAGAAATGGAAGCCAGGGTCCTCTATGAAAGAGCATTAAGAAGTATTTAACCTAGGTGACTCGTTCACCTATCACGAATAGGTGGGTGGCTGCGTAATAGAATATAACCTGCGGAAACTACCTCATCCAGGGAAACAGCCCTGCTACACTACCACTACCTGTAAGATAGAAGGAGGGCACTTCACTCACCTCACTCACTAGTAAGCGCTTTCAACTCTCCCTTGAATCCGTTCACCTGTCTTTAGGCACTCAAAAGGCATAATCAAGCATATAAGATCTAAAAGGCGGATCAAAAATTTAACTTCCAGAGGCTGATAGAATACGTTATTTTTAACTTTAAGCCAATCAACGTAGGATCCGAAAAATTTCTAGAGAACAAGGGCCTGTGCCTTCGTTTCACTCGTATCCATGGCAAGTCCCTGATTCACTTCTCACGCCCAAGGAAAAGAGGGAATACAGTTATATCCGACTTTCGGTGGGGAGACCGTAGACTGCACTGAAAGCGTAACTGCGGGAAGAAGGAAAGAAAGCTCCTAGCTATAGAGTTATGCTCCTAGCGTTACATAGACTTATGCTCTGAGCCCACCTACCTTCTTTATTGGCTTACCGAGCTCGAGTACACCCGCTGCCTACATTTATTCTCTTTGCCAGTTCAGTGCACTTTGAAAAAAGAAGCGAAAGAAACCCCTTGGTGTTGAGCACTACTGAAAAAAGCTATTAAACAAGAGGTTAGGGCTATGCTGTCACTTTCCCTTTCCATAGTTTGTTAATCGAAGACTAATAAATTTAATACTCTTTACAGCTTCTTGTGTTGAAAGAGTCACTACTTTTTCAAACTCTTCTTTTCCGCTCAGCTACTCCAGTCTTCTTTTGGAGTATATGGACAGGTAGTTTGAGAGTAAATTTCTTGTTCCAGTGAATCAAACCTATTCTTTTTTTCTGCTTTACGGGCTTGACTTCTTTCTTCCATTCCACATAGGCTAGCTTCCTTGCCTCCCTTTCTCAAAGGCTAAAGACATCACTGAAAAAAAAAACTCATTTCACCTACCTACTCTTAAATAAGGACCCAAAAAAAACTTTTTCATATATCAACTTGGTCATAGAAACAGTTTTTCTTATTGAAGGGAATGATTTCCTTTACAGTGATTTCAGAAACCACTATCTAGCTCGTACATTCAAAAAAGGTGAAAGGCATTATCAACTCAACAGTCAAAAGAAAGAAGAGGAAATAGATATAGGAAGGTCCAAGGCCTACTCTCTTCCTGCTTTAGAGTTTTTAGAAAGGTGGGTCAGGAATAGAGGGACTTGGCTTGTCTTGCCGGTAATAAGATTATTTTCCAGTCGTAGAATAAGATCGTTTGCTCTTCCTTATCAGGAATGAAAGAGAGAGAGGAACTGACATGACCTTATTTTATCACATTATAGAATAATGTAAACCATCTTTTTGAAGGAGATAGTTTGTTGAGATGTTGGTTTGCCATTCATCACGTTAGAGCTACTTTTTTTTTAACTAGAATAGGAGAGTTCTTTCTTATTGACTGAAGCGTAAATATATCCCCTTCCAATGAATAAATGATGAACCACAGTCTTTCTTTGAAGAAGACAATCAAATTCGAAAAGAACCCATTTCTTCCCGAAAATAACCTAATTCACTAGATGTAAAAGAACCTTCCAAAAGAGTTGGTGAGGAACCCTCTTTCCCACTTCCCCACCTCCCCTATATCGTGGGGTCCTCGCCTTCGCGTCGTGCTTTGGCTACTCTCTTCTTTCGGGAGCAGATAGGGCTACTGCCCAACCCTATCCAATTCCCCCAATCAACCAACAGTTCTTTTTCATTGGAACTCTATTTGTATAAAGCCCTCTTTCTTGAGAAAAGAAAGCCTCCCAAGCAGAGGATGGGCTCCCCCCCTGGAACTGCGCGGTCGAAGTTGCCAACTAAATCCAATTCCTTTAAAATATCTGTAAAGGATTCTATTCTAAATCTAAAGGGATTTTCTTATTCCTTAAAAATGGGTACAAGGATCTCATCGTCGAAGCCGGCATATTTCCTATTAGGGAACTAGACTTCCAACTCGCGATCCAAGTCATCCAAAAATATATTCAAAAATTCAGAGGCTATGAAGACAACGGGAGGAATTCCTGTCTTTATGGACCAGTCTTTCCCCCAACCATCTAAAATTGGTAGATCAAAAAAATTAAGATATTCATTTCTTAAGAAACTCATCCATCCTTACCTTAATAACCGATTTCACTTTGTATAAAAGTCGAGAACGAGAGAATGTGGTTATAGATTCGGATAAATCAATTCTAAGAAGAGTATCTACTTTTTTCCAACCGTATAAAAATAATGAGAAAGTTCTCTATCCTCACGGGAAGAACTAAAACAATTATTTGAAAAAATGAAGATTGTCCGAATGCTTTCATTAATATACCACCAAGCGTACCAATAATAAATTCATCAGCGAGTTCGAGTTCAAGCGAAAGCAAGGGCACATTAAAACCAGGATGGTAACAGTTCTGTTCTCTCAAAATGCGAAATTTTGAACTTCCGTTTAAAAGGGCGTTTTGAATGGCCAGAATATCGACTTCTGTGATGGGAAAGTCGCTTTGTCGTTTTTGATAAAAAGCATAAACCTCATTTTTTTTAATGAGATGTTGAATCGAACAAGGCATATCGTAACTTCTTTGCATGTCGTTTCCACCCTTTTTTTTAGGAAAAAAGATCATAGCATAGCGCAAGTATGATCTTCACATATGAACCGGCCGGAATCGAACCGACATTTTGTTCTAGGTCCAACCTCAGCTCCGATAAAAAGAAATATACACTTTCTTTATGAAAATACAAGCGAAAGGAGGATGCCCTTTGAAAAGGACTTGATTAAAGTGGATTCTGGAATGGGTGCGTCCTCTCAGCTCTAACTTTTCGCTATATCAATCAAAGAGATTGAATTCATTGATTGATTAATTTCGAAAGATAGGACTTAGGAGATATATTCTATTAAGTGCTTTCTTTCCGGGTCGTAAGTTATCTAATGAAAGCTAATGAAGTCTAACGAAAGCCAGGGACTGAGCCATCTGACCGGATAACATGGTAGCTCATGCCACCGTCAGAAAGGTTGGAAGAGAGAGTGATTCGATCCGCCTGGGAGGCACCTTGTGGATTCCCCCCGTGCAGGTTTCCATCCTGAGGAAATCGGCGGCTAAAAGATAAGATAGAAGACCAAGCAAGATCCCCTTCTACTACTGGCCAGGGGACCACTCATCAACCAGAGAAAGCACGAACCAGATCACTTGCAAGCCTATTACTAAATTCATCCTAGTGAAAGGATCAAAAGAAATAAACCGCGGAAATGGAAAGTACAAGGCAAGAGGCAACTCACGTGTGTTAAGCATATAGGACCACCAAAGCAACCAACAAGCAAACGTACAAAATAGGACATACGCAACTTGTTGAAAACAAACCAAAAGTCCCTTCTTGTAGAACGATAGATCCGGCAAGATTTTCCTCTCGGTGGTCATGCCCGGATAGCCCATTTAGATCCCGGGAGACAGACAGGGACTGACAGAAGAATGGTTTAAGGTAACTTAAGCATCTCCTCGAAGGCCATCCTTTCAAGGTAGATGTAAAAAGAGCGGTTCTTCCATCACCTACGGAATTTGGTCCGCGCCCGGGTAGACGTTTCATGACCGCCATGCTGGACCCTTCATGTAGAGCGGCTTCTTAGGTTGGAAGCCCAGTGACAGCTAGCAATAAAAAAAGAACGACGATATATAGTTAAAGCAAAGCACAAAACATAACAAAAAAAATATAGAGTGAACCCTATCTAAGCTATATCAACATAGCCAACTAGAAAACTCATCCGCTTGTCAATTAATTCTTGGTGTAATACTCACTCGTAAATGATTGGTGTCAGAATTTTTCACTGATCAGATGTGATCGGTCTCATCCGTGTAAGAATTAGGAATTCCTCTTCCAACTTGTCCCGGAATGGGCGTTATGGCAAAGAATAAGAAGAAAACTAAAGGAGAAATTTGTCCAATAGTAACAAATGGTGCCTCCACAGGTTGACATCCGATCCAACCTAGTAGTAAGCAATCCGCCAAAAGCAACCAAAATATTCCTTGGTGAATAGGGCGAAAACTTGAACTACGCACATACATACTTTTAAAAAAAGGTAAAGCCAACAGACATATAAAAACAGGTGCTATTGCGGCTACACCTCCCGATTTGTCAGGTATACTACGAAGAATGGCATGGATCGGTAGGAAATACCATTCCGGCACAATATGAGGCGGGGTGGGCATCGGATTAGCAGGTATATAATTGTCGGGATGCCCCAAAACATTAGGAGCATAAAAAATCCAAATGGAAGAAAAGATAGCAAAAGCTACCCAACCTACTAGATCCTTTACATAAAAATAAGGGTAAAAAGAAATTTTATCCATCTCTGAATGTACACCCAATGGATTATTTGATCCATATTGATGCAATGCGGCCAGATGAAGAAGACTGGCGCCTACTAAAATAAAGGGGAGTAAATGATGAAGACTAAAAAAACGATTTAAGGTGGCATTGTCCACGGAGAAACCGCCCCAAAGCCAAGTAACTATGGTATCCCCTACTACAGGTATGGCGCTAGCTAAGCTTGTAATTACTGTAGCTCCCCAAAAGCTCATCTGACCCCAAGGTAGTACGTATCCTGTAAAAGCTGTCACAATCATTAATAGGAAGATTACAACTCCGAGACACCGAACAAATTCCCTAGGACTGCTATAACTCGCATGATATAGACCGCGAAAAATATGAATGTGAACCACAATGAGAAACATACTTGCCCCATTAGCATGCATATAACGGAGCAACCAACCCCCTTCAACATCTCTCATAATGTGTTCTACGCTGTTGAAAGCTAGATCCACATGAGGTGTGTGATGCATAGCTAAAAAAACGCCAGTTACTATCTGAATGACTAAACAAATACCAGCTAACGGACCGAACCCCCACCAATAACTAAGATTGCTCGGGGTTGGATAATCTATCAAATGCTGATTAAGTGTGGAGGATATTGGTTGTTTAAGAAGAGAGAATCGTTGGTTCCTTATAGTCATTTATCTTTCCTATCGTGACAACTCTAGTTCCCCCGCCTTTTAGCGTTCTGGGGCCCTACTTACTAAAAAATAAATTATATATATATTTTATGGAAGATTATTCTTTCCTCTTCGGTGAAAGAGGGCAAGGGTGTGTGGGAGAAAGAATTCTAAAAAAAAGGAGAGAAGATTTCGTCCACCAAGCGGGAGAGAGTGCGACCCCTAAGCAATTGGAGGTTCTCGCCGGGGTCCATATCATCTAAATACTTTTTCTGTTCCATTAGCATAGCTAAATTTTAATAGGATGACTCAGCGTCAGGAAAAGTAAGCCCCCCTTGCCTTGATTTAATTTGGCTTCGCTGCGCCCTGAATCAATCAATAAGCTTTTTGATTTAATCCATCCCATTTCATTTGGGCGAGAGGGAGGCTGTGAGTCACCTGGGCTACGGATTTGTCGGTTGATTGATTCTCGGAATCACCTCTTGAGAAAAAAAAGGGCCTTCGGGTCCCGACCCACAAATGAATAGGAAGCGGGACGAGGTTCTTTCATTAAAGGGAGAAAAGAGGGGTGGGGCTTTGTTCTGGGGGGGGGGTCGCCTTGCGCAGCTTTAGAAGGGAGAGAATTTCAGGCGGTTAAAGTAACTCTCTCCAACCTTTTCTATATATCCTTAGAAGTAGGGCGAGAGAAAGTCAATATGAGATTTGCGTTGGTTTTTCCAACGAAAAAAGCACTTTTTTGTCTTTATCATTCGGAAGGCTCAGCCCCACACTCTGACTTCAATGATGGGAACAACCCCCGCGCCCCGGCGCTCTAATGAACAATAGTTCTCCGCCTTACTATATTTAGAATAGTGGTCGATCCCTCGGGAGTTACATTCGTAACTTAATGTTATGTTCACGCGGTGATATTCTATCTTTCCAGGAGTACTACCTGTACGTAGTCTATGTCTGGGGAGCATACTTGACAGGAGATAGACACAGGCGGTAGAGGGGTCTCCCACTTCGATTCCCGCCCCGTTAGCATCTCCGATCCGAGATAAGGGATTACTCCGTTAGGTCTTTTCGGTCCGGAGCCGGCCGGTAATGGACCTACTTACCTGTGGACCAGCTGCGGAGCTAACCCTTGCTCTATTGGTTTGGTGGTTGCTACCAAGACGATTTCTTTATGCCCATCGAGATGCGAAA